TGGAAATACAAATGGGGGTGAAGACCCTGTTATAAATAACATGATTCATGGTTGGATTGATAGTGACAGCTCTAATAATATTGATCCTTTATTTGGTGTCAGCAACATTCGGAGTTTGATCTGTGATGACACTTTTTTAGTTAAGGATAGTAATGGTGAAAATTTTTCCATATATTTGGATATTGAAAATTTTATTTTTGAGGTTGAAGACGATCGTTCTTTTTTGAGTGAATTGGGCGGTTTTTTTTCTAGTTGCCTAAATTATAGTTATCCGAATGATGGACCTAAGAGTGACAATCACTACTACAATCGTTACATGTATGATACTCAATATAGTTGGAATAATCACATTACTAGTTGCATTGAGAGTTATCTTCGTTCTGAAATCCATATTGATAGTTACATTTCAAGCGGTAGTGACAATTACAGTAAGAATTACATTTATAGTTACATTTGTAGTGAAAGCGTAAATAGTATTGACAGTGATAGTTTCATCAGTATACAAACTAGCGCAAGTGGAAGTGATCTCGATATAAGTAAAAAATACAGGAATTTGTGGGTTCAATGCGAAAATTGTTATGGATTAAATTATAAGAAATTTTTTAGGTTAAAACGGAATATTTGTGAACAATGTGGATATCATTTGAAAATGAGTAGTTCAGAAAGAATCGAACTTTTGATTGATCCAGGCACTTGGGATGCTATGGATGAGGACATGGTTTCGGTGGACCCCATTGAATTTCATTCGGAGCAGGAGCCTTATAAAGATCGTATTGATTCTTATCAAAAAAAGACAGGGTTAACTGAGGCTGTTCAAACAGGCATAGGTCAATTAAACGGTATTTCCATCGCAATTGGGATTATGGATTTTCAGTTTATGGGGGGCAGTATGGGATCCGTAGTAGGCGAGAAAATCACCCGTTTGATCGAATATGCTACTAATAGATCTCTACCCCTTATTATAGTGTGTGCTTCGGGGGGAGCCCGCATGCAAGAAGGAAGTTTGAGCTTGATGCAAATGGCTAAAATATCTTCAGCTTTATATGATTATCAATCAAATAAAAAGTTATTCTACGTATCAATCCTTACATCTCCTACAACCGGTGGGGTGACTGCCAGTTTTGGTATGTTAGGAGATATCATTATTGCCGAACCTAATGCTTACATTGCATTTGCAGGTAAAAGAGTAATTGAACAAACATTGAATAAGACAGTACCTGATGGGTCACAAGAAGCTGAGTATTTATTCCATAAGGGCTTATTCGACCCAATCGTACCACGTAATCCTTTAAAGGGTGTTCTGAGTGAGTTATTTCAGCTTCACGGTTTCTGCCCTTTGAATCAAAATTGAATCAAGTAGATCATTTAATTCTGTTTTTTTTATTTGAAGTTTACAAGTATTTAGTTTCCATTTTATTTAGTTTATGGTAATCAAAGTGAAAATAAAAAATAATAAGCACGGAGTTTTACTTGAGGTTATAAAATACAATTGTATAACGGATCATAAGTTGTTGATAATCACTTTTCTTATTTGCTACAGATCCATTTTATTTCTACCTATATAATGCATGATTAGTAATCGGGAAGGCTCTATCAATAGGATAAAAGAGTTAATTTTTCTCCTAAATTAGGAAAAATTCATGTTATTTTATTACATTACGTATTTATTATAGATATAATTATTCTCCAAGTAAGAACCTTTTTTGGTATTTATTAGAAGATAAGTATAAGAGAACAATAATAATAAATATATATTATATAAAAGTGAATAGGTACACTTATTTAGTTCTACGTTTCTTGTACCTATTATTATATACTGATAAGAGATATACTTATCATAAGATATCTTTATAACAGGTACAAAATATTAAATCGAGGTATCCATTCTATGACAACTTTCAACTTACCCTCTTTTTTTGTGCCTTTAGTGGGTCTAGTATTTCCAGCAATTGCAATGGCTTCCCTATCTCTTCATGTTCAAAAAAACAAGATTATCTAGATTCGACGGGACCCAATCTCGTTCATTTTTTTTTTTTCAAGACTCGGACTTGGGTCATAATACAGATATCTATATCTATTTAAATTTATCTATCTATTTAGTGGACATAGGATACAACATGTGGATTCTTCCGAACACAAATGAAAGAGCTATTATGCGCGTGGAAACATCATGGGATGATATATGGGGATAAATAGATTATATATTCAAAAGGGGGTCCGCAGATGTATGAAATGGAAAGTCAAAATATCTCTATGTATGTAGATATCTATAGTGGGATTATATGAGGGGGATCCTTTTTTATATCTAAGCGATTCGATGAATTACTCCTAATGGTTCACATCATAATAAGAGTGCTAGTTGATAAGAGTTGCTTCAGGAACAAAAAAAGAAAGTCAAATTTTGGTTATTCTCTAAATTTCAATAAAATTAAACAACTGGATCTAGTATGAACTGGCGATCAGAACATATATGGATAGAACTTATAATGGGGTCTCGAAAAACAAGTAATTTATGTTGGGCCTGTATCCTTTTTTTAGGTTCACTGGGATTCTTATTGGTTGGAACTTCTAGTTACCTTGGTAGGAATCTGATATCCTTATTTCCTTCTCAGCAAATCCTTTTTTTCCCACAAGGGATCGTGATGTCTTTCTATGGGATCGCGGGTATGTTCATTAGCTCCTATTTGTGGTGCACAATTTCGTGGAATGTGGGTAGTGGTTATGATAGATTCGATAGAAAAAAAGGAATAGTGTGTATTTTTCGTTGGGGATTCCCTGGAAGAAATCGTCGAATCTTTCTTCGATTCCTTATGAGAGATATTCAGTCGATTAGAATAGAGGTTAAAGAAGGTATTTATTCCCGGCGTGTACTTTATATGGAAATCCGAGGCCAGGGTGCCATTCCTTTGACTCGTACTGATGAGAATTTGACTCCACGAGAAATTGAACAAAAGGCTGCGGAATTGGCCTATTTTTTGCGCGTACCAATTGAAGTATTTTGAAATGAATTGAAGAATGAATGCTTTCGCAGCATTGAGTTCTGTTTTGTTTTTTCAGGTCGCTCATTCGAGCAAAAGCAGACGCGTGTGAAACAACCAGAAAACAGAAAACAAAGCGCTTTTTCCACCAAAAGTTTTTGATGGATTGTATATGGAAATCAACTCCATTTTTTCATACTCGTAACAAGTATACTAAGTATGGATTCATCATATATATCCGAAAAACTAAGACTATATATACTTCATATTTTTGGGGTCCAATATTTTTTAATTGATATGTTAGATATAGATGGATCATATCTTGTAATTCAATTCTGTTTTTGTTTTGTCTCGAAATTCGAAAAATATGCATTTCTTGACTTGAAGTGGCTCGTTAGGGCATTCAGCGAAAGGATACAATTGCTTCGAATGAAGACATAATAAAAAAAATATTGTTTCCAGATCTAAGGATTAGCCCTTTAATAATTAATTTAATTAAAATTAAATAAAGGGGTCTGTGGATTCAATACCCTGTTTGTTATAGAACTCATGTTTCATGGAAATATCAGATTGGATAGAATCGAGGAATGAGGTGGTTTCATTAACAATTCACAGATTCAAAATGCCAAAAAAGAAAGCATTCAACCCCCTTCTATATCTTACATCTATAGTTTTTTTGCCCTGGTGGATTTCTTTCTCATTTAATAAAAGTATGGAATCTTTGGTTACTAATTGGTGGAATGCTGGGCAATCCGAAGTTTTTTTGAATGATATTCAAGAAAAGAACGTTCTGGAAAAATTCATAGAATTAGAAGAACTCTTCCTTTTGGACGAAATGATAAAGGAGTACCCCGATACACATATACAAAAGCTTCATATAGGAATACACAAAGAAACGATCCAATTGGTCAAAATGTACAATGAGGATCATATCCATACCATTTTACATTTTTCGACAAATATAATAAGCTTCGCTATTCTAAGTGGTTATTCTATTCTGGGTAATGAAGAACTTGGTATTATTAATTCTTGGGTTCGGAAATTTATCTATAACTTAAGCGACACAATAAAAGCTTTTTCTATTCTTTTATTAACGGATTTATGTATTGGATTCCACTCGCCTCATGGTTGGGAACTAATGATTGGTTCTGTCTACAAGGATTTTGGATTTTATCATAATAATCAAATTATATCTGGTCTTGTTTCCACCTTTCCAGTCATTCTAGATACAATTTTAAAATATTGGATCTTCCGTTATTTAAATCGTGTATCTCCGTCACTTGTAGTCATTTATCATTCAATGAATGACTAAAAATGATCTACTGATATAAATCTAATCATAATGTTTTTTTTACTTCGTACATAAACAAACCATTCAAAATGTTACTTATTTTTTAAGTTTCTACCGATCCGGGAAATGACTCCTGGATCCCAGTAAAATAGCAGAATCGTGGATAGGGAACTCTACTAGCAACCTACCCAATTTATTGTAGAAATTTTCGGGATCAATGATTGGACCATGCAAAATAGAAATATCTTTTCTTGGATAAAGGAACAGATGACTCGATCCATTTTCGTATCGGTCATTATATTTATATATGTAATAACTTGGACATCTATTTCACACGCATATCCCATTTTTGCACAACAGGGTTATGAGAATCCACGAGAAGCTACTGGGCGTATTGTATGCGCCAATTGTCATTTAGCCAATAAGCCCGTGGATATTGAGGTTCCACAAGCGGTACTTCCGGATACTGTATTTGAAGCAGTTGTTAGAATTCCCTATGATATCCAACTGAAACAGGTTCTTTCTAATGGGAAACGGGGATCTTTGAATGTGGGGGCTGTTCTTATTTTACCTGAAGGATTCGAATTAGCCCCCTCCGATCGTATTTCTCCGGAAATGAAAGAAAAGATGGGCAATCTTTCTTTTCAGAGTTATCGTCCTACTAAAAAAAATATTCTTGTAATAGGTCCTGTTCCTGGTCAAAAATATAGTGAAATCACCTTTCCTATTTT